AAAAAAATGAACAATTATAATTAGAATTATATAGGGTTGAATAAAAATTTAATTAATCTTTTGATAAAATTGCTATGCTTAGTGTGTGACTCGTCGGTTTTTTGAGGGTTAGTATAAAAAACCAGCCCCATAGTATAAACAAATAACTAGAGAAGTAATAACCAACTCATCACTTCGTATTATCTGGATCCAAAGAATCAGTCAAGATATGATATATTGTTCATATTGTTGTAGCAACTGAAATCTTTTTTTATTTAAAAAATATGCTTCTAAGTTGTCAATCGAAATAAAAAAGAAAGGGTATGGATAAATGGAAGGATGAGAGAAAGAAAAAGAATATTCATGATATAGAATTCCAATATGTAAGGTCTATGAGTCATCTCAGAAAAAAGCTGTGTAATAAAGCATCAATACGTATTCATCATTAAATGGATCTGCTCATCGAACAAAAAATAAAGAGCTTGGAGCCAATAAAGGCTAAGAATATTGACTCAAGAACTAATAGCTCCATTGTAGAATTCAGACCTAACCATTAAGTAAGAAGCGATGGGAACGATGGAACCTGTGAATTCAAAAGATTCTAGTGAAAATGAATTCGAATGATTCATGGATCGGGATGGCGGAACCGACCAGAGACCAATTCATCTATTCGGAAAAGTTATGAACTAATGATAGAACTGAAATAGAAATTGAAAGAGTAAATATTCGCCCGCGAAAACTTTATTTTCTTGTATTACTAAATTTGGGTCAATCCAATACGATAAAGAGTAAAACAAAAGAAAGATTCGTTTTAACATTCTAAAATACATAAATATAAGAAAAAAATAGTTATTTAATATATTAATATATTTATTTGTCTGTTATTTAATATATTTATTTATCTATCAAGATATACAAATTCATAATAGATTTGATCTAATCGATGATTCAGTATATTACTTATTAAATACATGTATATATCTGAATTGAATTCAAAATCTTGAATTTGAATTCATTTTATTCGCGAGGAGCTGGATGAGAAGAAACTCTCACGTCCGGTTCTGTAGTAGAGATGGAATTCAAAACAAACCATCAACTATAACCCCAAAAGAACCAGATTCCGTAAACAACATAGAGGAAGAATGAAGGGAATATCTTATCGAGGTAATGGTATTTGTTTTGGTAAATACGCTCTTCAGGCACTTGAACCCGCTTGGATCACATCTAGACAAATAGAAGCAGGTCGACGGGCAATGACACGAAATGCCCGTCGCGGTGGAAAAATATGGGTCCGTATATTTCCAGATAAACCAGTTACAGTAAGACCCGCAGAAACACGTATGGGTTCAGGTAAAGGCTCTCCCGAATATTGGGTAGCTGTTGTTAAACCAGGTCGAATCCTTTATGAAATGGGTGGAGTAACAGAAAATATAGCCAGAAGGGCTATTTCAATCGCAGCGTCCAAAATGCCTATACGAGCTCAATTCATCATTTCGGGATAAAAAAGAAATAGGCCTTGGGTAAAAAATAGCGGGTGCAGGTTTCTTTTTTTTTTTTACATTGGACAAACAATATTTCTTTTTTTCTTCGACCTTTGTATTGTAAAAAACAGATAAAAAAATGATATGATTCAACCTCAGACCCATTTGAATGTAGCAGATAACAGCGGGGCTCGAGAATTGATGTGTATTCGAATCATAGGAGCTAGCAATCGTCGATATGCTCATATTGGTGACGTTATTGTTGCTGTGATCAAAGACGCAGTTCCAAACATGCCTCTAGAAAGATCAGAAGTGGTCAGAGCTGTAATTGTCCGTACTTGTAAAGAACTTAAACGTGACAACGGTATGATAATACGATATGATGACAATGCTGCAGTTGTGATTGATCAAGAAGGAAATCCAAAAGGAACGCGAGTTTTTGGTGCGATTGCCCGAGAATTGAGACAGTTCAATTTTACTAAAATAGTTTCATTAGCTCCCGAGGTATTATAAAACGAGACCACGATATGGTTATAATATGGTTATAGTAGGATATTTAAAAGAAATAGATTAAGATTCATTTAGTAGATTTTGTCTCACGTATATACCTTTCAAAATTAATATTCATAAACAAATACGTAAAAAAAAAAGAAAAACATGTTGATTATATCCAAATTTGGAGGCACCAATAATTTTAATTAATCATGGGTAGTGATACTATTGCTGACATAATAACCTCTATACGAAATGCCGATATGTATAGAAAAAGCGTGGTTCGAGTAGCATCTACTAATATCAGCCAAAGTATTGTTAAAATACTTTTACGAGAGGGTTTTATCGAAAACGTGAGAAAACATCGAGAAAACAACAAATCTTTTTTGGTTTTAACCCTACGACATAGACGGAATAGGAAAAGGACTTATAGAAATCTTTTAAATTTAAAACGGATCAGTCGGCCGGGTCTACGAATCTATTCTAACTATCAAAGAATTCCTAGAATTTTAGGTGGGATGGGGGTTGTAATTCTTTCTACCTCTCGG